TTCCATAGAAATGTGTTCGCTCAAGAAAAGCTCCAGAAGATGTTAATCGTAAATAAGAAGATTGTTTACGAAGAAAAACTAATACAAATTCGCATTCAGATACATAAGAATTATATGGGAACCGAAATAGTCTTTTATTTTCTTTTGAAAAAAAAATAGAATTATTCGGAGTAATAAGACTATTCCAATTATGATATTCGTGAAGAAAGAATCGCAATAAATGTAAAGAAGGAACATCTTGGATCCAGCATTGAAGGATTTGAACCAAGATTTTCAGATGGATGGGATAAGGTATTAGTATATCTGACACATAATTTAAATGCGATAATTTGTCCTCCAAAAAGGGAAATATTGAATGAATAGATCGTAAATTCAAATTCTGAGATTTTGGTATTTTTTTTTCTTCGAGGGAAGATACTAATCGCAGCAAGAATGGAATTTCCACAATGACTGCAAAACCTTCCAATATCATCTGAGAATAAAAATGAAAATAAAAATAATTGTTGTGCCCAACGAATCGATTTTGGTTAGAATCATTAACCGAATAAATCAAATAATTCTGTTGATACATTCGAATAATTGAACGTTTCACAAGTACTGAACTAGATTTATTGTCATAACCAAAAATTTCCGTGGATTCGTAAAAAATCGAACCATTTAAACCACGATCATGAGCAAATGTGTAAATATACTCCTTAAAGAGAAGCGGATATAGAAAGTGTTGTTGCCGAGATCTATCTTTTTCTAAATATCCTTGTAATTCTTCCATTTCCATTTCTACTTGAACCAGAGGCAGGACCCATTTCATTTTTTGGGTTATCAAATGATACATAGTGCAATATGGTCAGAACAGGGTATATATTATGTATATAATTACAGTAAGAAAAAAATACATATCCCACAAACAAAGGAAACAGGGGAGTCCAATCAACAGATCTTTTTCCTCTCCTTTTCTATCCAATTGGTTTATGTTCGTTATAATTACAAGAGGGTAAAAAATCCTTTATTTTTGCAACTCGATCGCTCTTTTGACTTTGGAATAAATTCTCTTTATCAGTATACTGTTTCTTCTACACATCCGTCTCCAATCCATAATAAAGAATAATTAGGATTCATTAAAAAAAAAGAAAGAAAATCAATGGTCCACTCACAAAAGAACCCACCCTTTCCCGCATCAGGCACTAATCTATCTTTAACGTCTAATTAGATCGGGTAATCATTCAAATTAAGAACAAAAGCTCGTTGCTTTTTATTTCACCAGAATTAGAGCCATAGGGCTCTATCCATTTATTCACTAGACCCAACTGTAAATGTGAATTTTTTTTTTCACTTCCAAAAAGAAAAAAAATTTGTAACGATCCGGTAAGGATAAACTCAAAGTTCTACTTTAATTAAATAATAATCTACTTTAATTAAATAATTAAATAATAAATTTAATTTTAATTAAATAATAAATTAAATAATAAATTAAATAATTAATAATTAAATAATAAAAAAAATAATAATATTTTATTACGACATGCTGTTTTTTCCATTCATTACCTTTGAGGATCAGTCGTGGTCTTATAGACTCTACCAATAGTCTGGACGAATCTGTTGCTTCATCCAAATGTGTAAAAGATCATAGTCGCACTTAAAAGCCGAGTACTCTACCGTTGAGTTAGCAACCCGAATAAAATAAATAGGATATGTAAATACGGTCAAAATAAAAAAATCAATTGAATTGCACTGCACGACCCCGTCAAAACATTGAACTAGAACAAATCTTTCTTTTCGATTTGTTGATCAATTAAAAACACCAAAATACCAAAATGGACAGATCAGATTAAACAACAACAGATTCCCAATAGAGATGTCAAAATTGTGACAAACCACCATTTTATTTATCAATTTTCTTTTCTTTTTCGTTAAGAAAATACATCTTGTATGCCAGTAAATCCGGTAGGGCAAACCCATCATTTGACTGAAGTGAAGGAAAGAAAAAACCAATATGGGGTGGAGATAAACGGATCTATTTATCTACGATCGAATTATATTTCTTCGATGCACCATTGTCAATATGAATCCAATGTTAAGAAAACAAATTTAAGTAAATCAAATAAGGACTTGTGTTGGATTGGCACAACATAAACATAAATAATAAATTTGGATGAAAAAAAATACGAAAGAGGTAAAGTAAAGAAAAAATCTCGGGTTTATTCAATCAATAGAGGTACAATAAGCAAGATTAACCCCTTGTTTGTTGGTGGATTCCCGCAACAAACAAAACAAGAAAAAAAGTAAATTAAGTATGAATACAGCAAGAAAAAGGCAAATTGTGTGTAAATAATTACACAAAGATAGATACTAGTTACCCCCCCCCTTTTTTTTTTTATTTATTAATTTTGTTTTTTTCCTTTAATTAACTCGAATCGAAGTTCTTTCTTGAAATAATTCTGCCTTCCTTAAAATATCACAAACAGTTCCCGTAGGTTGAGCACCTTTTTCAAGGAAATATAGAATAACAGGAACATTTAAATAAGTTTGATTCTTTATCGGATCGTAAAAACCTACTTTTCTAAGATCTCTTCCTTCTCTTCGGGATCGAACATCAATTGCAACGATTCGGTAGATGGCTCATTGGAATAGATGTAAATAAACAATGCCCCCCCTAGAAACGTATGGGAGGTTTTCTCCTCATACGGCTCGAGAAAAAAGGATTCTAAATTTCTGTATATGTATATAATGGCAAATGGATCCATAAAATCATAAATTAGACTATGATTTGAGTCGTTTTTTTATTCTTCCTTACAGAAAAAAAGAAATCTCATTCGTACTCATAACTCAAGTTGGGTAATTCTGACAGAGTTCGAAGGAAAACCCTTAGACATTTATTGAGCCGTCTCTAACCTCTTTTGTTTGTCTCATCTCGAATCTATTTTTATTCCTCATTCTGATTCAATTGTTGAGACAATTGAAAATAGTGTTTGCTTGTTCCGGAATCCTTTATCTTTGCTTTGTGAAATCATTGGGTTTAGACATTACTTCGGTGATCCTTACTCCTTTCAAAAGAGCAGCAACATACCTTTTTGTTTTTTGTTATTTTTTTCTATACTATAGAAATAGAATATGAACGGTGGATTCCCTTGTGATACACTTTTGATCGAAATAGTTTTACCAATTCTGAAAAATTTTACTTTTTATTTTTCAAACTTCTTTGATTTTTTGATTTTTTTAACCTTTCGATTTATATATTGAGGATATACTTACAAAGTTGGTCTAACTTATTAATAGTTACTAACCCTAGATTCTTCCCCCCGATAAACGAATCAATCCTTTCTGCTCGAGCTCCATCATGTACTATTTACTTACAACCTAACACAAATTAGGTTCCTAACAGAGCAGAACAAACTATGTCGAGCTAAGAACATCTTCATTCCTATAGAAAATGATGGATGTAAGAATCCACAGCCGATCATGTCCTTCAAGTCGCACGTTGCTTTCTACCACATCGTTTCAAACGAAGTTTTACCATAACATTCCTCTAATTTTATTTCAAACCGGTATGTAATTGATTCAATATGGAATCATGAATAGTCATTGGCTCAACCGGTGTGTGTATACCGGTATATAATAGTACATACTTTCTATCTATCTATCTATCTATGGATAGATAAGTATTTATCCGGGGAAGGCTCGGCAAGGATCCAATTTATTTAACTCTATATTCTATCATATGAATGAAACATATTTCTAAAAAAGACGAATAAATAAGTTTGCTTAAGACTTATTTACATCTTAAAAAGATTGTTCGGGACGATCAATCATGAAGGATCCATTTTTCTCGAACAAATAAACTATAAACCTCAAAAGAAGAACCTTTAATATTAATATTAATAGATTTGCAATCCCGGAACAAAATCAATTATTAATAAAACTTTTTGATTTTATACAATACAGATTTTGTTTTACTTCAGGTTCAAGAATTTTTCTTTTCCATCAATTCCATAAAGTCAAGTAGATGCAATATACGAATTTCCCCCCAATCGCTACATTACATTGATTTACAATTATTCATTTGTACCGGATAAGATATAAGATGAACCAGATAAAATACAAAAAAATGGGGTCCAGATCAATTCGTTTTTACTATTTTTTTTTTCCCACACCAGTTTTAGAAGTTTTAAGACCAGTGATGAAATTAGTACCAAAAACTCCCTACTCTTTAGTCTCCACATAGACTGTGGAATTGGGATACCCCATTTATTTACTTTAGGCTTTTTACCCTTGGTAAGGGAATAAAGAGGCCTTTCTTTCATTCACATTTTGATTCAGAATGCTTCATGTGAGAATTGACATTTCATAGATATGGGACATAAAGTTTCCAAAAGTAACTAACTTTAAAATGAATATTGAGTAGTACGAACATATCCTGAATGTGAATGATAAACCCAGAATTTCTTTTTTGAATTAAAAAAAAAAAGATATTTATTTCCACCCACATTTGACACTTGATTACGTTTGTGAGAAACCAAATGAAAGAAAAAATATGATTCTAAGAATGATTCTTAGAATTCAGAACAAAAGATTGTTCTCGTTAACAATTTTATGTTTCATGTGGGATACAATGTGATCCCATCTTTCGTTTCTGATGGAAACGATCTGGGACGGAAGGATTCGAACCTCCGAGTAACGGGACCAAAACCCGCTGCCTTACCGCTTGGCCACGCCCCATTTCGAATTTCTATTCGACACTAATAAACATTAATATTGGTATTGGTTATTCGTCAATTCCAACCCAATAAATACATTGGGGATATATTGTTGCTAGGATTCAACACATGTAGATATAGAATCAAAAAAATTCATTGATCATTACATAGAATTCAGTTAAGATATTGTATGAAAATGGAATTCCTTGTATTCTCATTTGAGAATGGAAGGAAAGATTTTTTTTTATTTTGGAGAGTTCGAAAAAAAGAAAGATTTTTTGACTTGTCTTTTTTTTTCCCTTATAAAAAAAAACTCAATCAGAATAAAATTATCTAATCTACAAGAACGAAATTTTGTTATGCTTAATATCTTTAGTTTAATCTGCATCTGTCTTAATTCTATCTTTTATTCGAGTAGTTTTTTCTTCGCCAAATTGCCCGAAGCTTATGCCTTTTTAAATCCAATCGTAGATGTTATGCCTGTCATACCTGTACTTTTTTTTCTCTTAGCCTTTGTTTGGCAAGCTGCTGTAAGTTTTCGATGATTTAATACTCTGCTAAATTCATGATTTATTCGATAAATCAAAATTCGAAAAATTGATAAGACCAGATAAGTCTTACATTATGAACCCTCGATTCAAAAATCGAAATTCTTGTATATTGAATAACCACGGCGATGAATTTTGATCAACTTATTTCCTCGTTCTGACCTTACAGTGAGCAAAGACTTTATTAGGTTGCCTACAATACCTAATTATTCATATGACAAGAAATTTTTGATAACGAAGGAATCAAAATCTTATTCCAAAGAAATTCGTGAAAATGACTTTCTTTTCAAAAAACACTTCATTTTTTTGGGGGTGTCATGTCAAAACAAAATAGTGTATGTGGTAAAAAATAAGTAACCTATTCCCTTTTTCAAAAAAAAGATCTTGGAGATTGTGTAATGCTTACTCTCAAACTATTCGTTTATACAGTAGTGATATTCTTTATTTCTCTCTTCATCTTCGGATTTTTATCCAATGATCCAGGGCGTAATCCTGGACGTGAGGAATAAAAAAAAAGATATTTTTAGTTTTTCCTGCTTTTTCTAAATTTTTTTTTCTTATGATTTTATCTATTCCATACATTTACCTATGATAAAATCAAGAGATCGAAATTCCTTCGAATTCGAAAGTCTTCAAGTAATAAGAAGAAGCGGAGAGAGAGGGATTCGAACCCTCGGTACGAATAACTCGTACAACGGATTAGCAATCCGCCGCTTTAGTCCACTCAGCCATCTCTCCCCATCCCCATCCCCATTTAAAAATGGAAAATTTTTTATGTGATGTGACACGTGAAGTAAAGATATATAAAAAGAACAATAAAGTAATATATATCTATATAGGATAAATATATATATATATAAGAAGAAATTTGATCAGGAATTCAATTTAGATAATGATTCGAAACGGATATCCCCAATAGAAAAATACCCTACTTCTTTTATTTTGTACGAAAGGTTTATTCCCCCGGCTTGGTTTAAGTACTGGCCGGGCCAGGCCAGTATTTCCATAGATAAAATGATTTAATAATGATTTGATATCAATCAAAAATACTTGTTGAAGTGTCATTTCTTATTATTAATACTTAATATAATATTAAGTATTAATCTTAATATTATTACTTAATATTAAATATTAAACACACATATTTATAAACGTAGTTATAATATAACTCATTTATTTGTTCAAGAGACAAGCTTTATTTGAACAATTGAGATCCAATTGACCCGAATTCTTAATTCATAAGTAAGATCTGGCAGTTGAAAGAGAAGTTGAAAAAAATAAACCATGTATTATGCAGATTTCATCCTTTCTATGATCCAGCTTCAATGATTCTTTCGGACCGGGACTGTCAGTAATGACTTCGTATCAAACGAAAAGAAAAGTATAATATAACTATAACTTTTTTTATGTTATTTAAGTAAGCTTTCTGCTCTTCGCCTATTTAAGTCTAAGTCCCCGGCGGGACGAAGCGTCAACGCTAAAATTTTCATGATTCTGATGCTATCTTGATTGCGCCTCACTCTTTTGTTCGACAAATGGTCCATTCATATACAATAATAAATATATAGCGGGTATAGTTTAGTGGTAAAAGTGTGATTCGTTCTATCAAAAACTTAAATAGTTAAGGGGTCTTTCAGTTTTTTTCATATTCCGATCAAAAACTTTATTTCTTAAAAAGGTTTAATCCTTTACCTCTCAATAGTATATTTGAGGAAGAATATACATTCTCACGATTTGTATCCAAAGGCCAATTAGAAATTGAATAAAAAAGATTGGATTATGGATATGGAGTCGCGAAGCATAATTTTTTTGGATTGGATTAACTCTTCCAATTGAATGAGTATGAATAAAGGATCTATGGATGAAGATACAAAAGTTTATTTCCAATCGTAACTAGATCTTCAATTTTTTTTTGTAAAAGGGAAATTGAAGCCAAATAGCTATAAAACGATGGTTTTGGTTTACTAGAACCATCAGCATATTGTTTCAGCTCGGTGGAAACCTAATTCTTTTCCTCAGGATCCTGCGAGTGGAAATAGGGAACGAAGTAACTAGACTAAATGGATTTAGTATAATCCCCCTCCTCTAGAGGGATCATCTAGAAAGCAAGTAGCTTCGGATGGATTCATACAGAAAAGCTAACATAGATGTTATGGATCTAATTTTTCTCTTTGGGAATACATCGATCTTCTATAAAGGAGCCGAATGAAACCAAAATTTCATGTTCGGTTTTGAATTAGAAACGTTAAAAATGATCAACC